TCAACGATTTCCACAGAAGGTGGTAAGAGGATGTCTTGAGCAGTTACATATCCAGGACCTTTGACACAAATAAGCGCGTCACGAGTTCCATATAGATTACTTCTCAATACAATTTCTTTCAAATTCATTAAAATTTCATGTACTGATTCTTGAATACCTACTATGGTAGAATATTCATGCGGGATTTTCTCAGATTTTGCGCGTGTAATACATGTCCCTTCGATTTCTCCAAGCAAAGCTCTTCGCATCGCAATGCCTATTGTGTCGGCTTGACCTTTCATAAGTGGAGACAGAATAAAGCGTCCATAATAAAGACGCTTACTGTCTGCTCTTGATTCAACACATTTCCACTGTAGTGTCCGAGTAGATACTTTTAATTTCTCTCGAACCATAGTAATATTATTTGTCAAATTTTTGAGTCATTTATTTCTCTTGAAATCTCTTCAATGTTTATTTCTACACTCGCCTTTTTTTAGGGGGTCTGCAGCCATTATGTGGCATAGGGGTTACATCCCTTACGAAACTTAAAAGTATACCACTTCGACGAATAGCGCGTAATGCTGCATCTCTTCCGAGACCCGGACCTTTTATCATGACTTCTGCTCGTTGCATACCTTGATCTGTTACTGCTCGAATAGCATTTCCTGCTGCGGTTTGAGCAGCAAAAGGTGTCCCTCTTCTTGTACCCCTGAATCCACAAGTACCGGCGGAGGACCAAGAAATAACCCGACCCCGTACATCTGTAACTGTCACAATGGTGTTGTTGAAACTTGCTTGAACATGAATAACGCCCTTTGGTATTCGCCGTGCACTTTTACGTGAACCCACACGTCCAGTCCTACGTGAACCGCTTCTTGGTATAGATTTTGCCATATTTTATCATTTCCGAAATATAAGTCAGAGATATATGGATATATCCATTTCATGTCAAAACAGATCTTTTATTTTGATTTGTTCATCGGTTCCTTTAGAGAGTCCCTTTTCGGAAGATTATCCTTGTCTTTGTTTATGTCTCGGGTTGGAACAAATTACTATAATGCGTCCCCTTCTACGGATCAGTCGGCATTTTTCACAAATTTTACGAACGGAGGCTCTTATTTTCATAATTGTTATTCCTTAACTGAATTTCGAATCTACTTTACTGATTGGAAGAAAATAAGTTTCTTGAAATTTTTGAACCGTGAATTGGATCCTCATGAAAGGAATCTTGAAAAACCACCGAACCATTCGAATCTTTGTTGTGGGGTCTAGAAATTCTGCGCCTGCGCCCCCCCGTTTGAATCATAACGACTTACTTAAATTTTGATTCTATCTCCTGGTAGTATATGTATAAAAGAGTGTCGGATCCTTCCTGAAACAGAACTTAGAATCTGACTTCATTATCGAAACGAACCCCGAACATACCATTGCGAAGTGATTCAGTAATTAAACCTTCATGAATCCATTTTTCTTCTTTTATTCCAGACAAACCCTCCTTGAAGTATCAACTAATGTAGGAAGGCGTGATATTAGACAACTTGGCTTTTTTTCGTTTTTTTCACAAACGGGAAGTTACAGATACAATTCGGATAGCAGAAAATTTACCATATATAGCACAAAATTTCTCCGCCGATTCCTTCTAGCCGAGCTGCTCGGTCTGTCATTATACCCCGAGAAGTAGAGAGAATTACAATCCCCATCCCGTCTAAAATTCTAGGAATTCGTTGATAGTTAGAATAGATTCGGAGACCAGGTCGACTTATTCGTTTTAAATTTAAAAGAGTTCTATATGGTCCTTTCCTATTCCTTCTATGTCGTAGGGTTAAAACAAAAAAATATTTGTTATTTTCTACAAGTTTCCTTACGTTTTCGAGAAAACCCTCTTGGAAAAGTATTTTCACAATGTTTTTGGTCATGTTAGTAGATGCTATTCGAACCGTTCCCTTTCGATCCATGTCAGCATTTCGTATAGAAGTTATTATGTCAGCAATAGTGTCCTTACCCATGATAAACTAAAATTATTGTTGCTTCCGAATTTTGATATAATCAGCATGTTCTTTTTTTATAAAAATTATTAAAGAAAATTCTTAAAAGTATATGCGTGAGACATAATCTACTAATTTCTCTTTTTTATTTAAATACTATCACTATCTCACGGTCTCATATTATAATACCTCAGGTGCTAATGAAACAATTTTAGTAAAATTTAACTGTCTCAATTCCCGGGCGATCGCGCCAAAAACTCGGGTTCCTTTTGGATTTCCTTCTTGATCAATGACAACGGCAGCATTGTCATCATATCGTATTATTATACCGTTATCGCGTTTGAGTTCTTTACAAGTACGTACAATTACAGCTCTGATCACTTCTGATCTTTCTAGAGGCGTATTTGGTACTGCTTCTTTTATCACAGCAACAATAACATCACCGATATGAGCATATCGGCGATTACTAGCTCCTATTATTCGAATACACATCAATTCTCGTGCCCCGCTATTGTCTGCTACATTCAAATGGGTTTGAGGTTGAATCATATCATTTTTTTTTTTTTGAATCTGTTTTTTTAATGTAAAATAAAGCAAGGGACGAAGTAAAAAAAAAAAAGAAAGAAAACCCTGCAATTGTTTTTTTTATACACAAGACTTCTTTCCTTTGGTTCTACATTTCTATCCAGAAATAATGAATTGAGTTCTTATAGGCATTTTGGACGCCGCTATTGAAATAGCCTTTCGAGCTATATTTTCGGCTACTCCACCCATTTCATAAAGTATTCTACCCGGTTTAACAACAGCTACCCAATATTCTGGGGATCCTTTCCCTGAACCCATACGGGTTTCCGTGGGTCTTACTGTAACTGGTTTGTCTGGAAATATACGTACCCATATTTTTCCGCCACGGCGTACATTTCGTGTCATTGCTCGGCGCCCTGCTTCGATTTGTCTAGATGTAATCCAAGCGGGTTCAAGTGCTTGAAGAGCATATCTACCGAAACAAATATGATTACCTCGATAAGATATTCCTTTCATTCTTCCTCTATGTTGTTTACGGAATCTTGTTCTTTTTGGGTTATAGTTGATGGTTCTTTTTCAATTCCATCTCTACTACAGAACTGGACATGAGAGTTTCTTCTCATCCAGCTCCTCGCGAATGAAACGACTAAAACAGATTTTATCAAGATATACATGTGTTTAATGAATAATATGCTGAATCATAGGATTCTTTGAAATTGCATCTAATTAATCAATTCGTTAATCTATTCGAAATTTGTCTAGCGTGTTTAGATATTATTTAATTAAACATGTATTCTATTTCTAGATAATGTCAATGTCTTTTTTTATAACGTTATCCTTATAAAAAAATCTTTCTTTTGTTTTTCCTTTTATCATATGGGATCGACAAAAATGTATCAATCTAATAAAAAAAACTTTCGCGGGCGAATATTTACTCTTTCCATATCTATTTCAGTTATAGGGTTAGTTCATGACCTCTCAAAATAAAAGAATAAAAGAGGAGGTCCCTGGTTTGTTCCGCCATCCCACCCAATCAATCATTAAGATTCATTTTCAATAGAATCTTCTGCATTCACGGGTTATATCGTTCCCATTGCTTCTCGATTAATGGTTAGGTCTGAATTTTCCGGCGGAGTCCTTTTTTCTTAAGTCAATTTTCTCAGTCTTTATTGGCTCGAGGCTCTTGATTTTTTTGTTCTATAAGCGGATTCATCTAATTATGCATGAATCATTATTGAATTTATGCTTTATTACACTGCGTTTTATGAGATGAATCATCGACCTTACATATTGGAATCATATATCATTGATATTTCCGTTCTCTCTTTCTCTCATCCTTCCACTTATCCGCATACTTTTTTTCTATTTTGCTTTCCGACTTAGAACTTCACAACTCATAATCCGATTGGTTTTTTATCTTTATGCAAAAAAAGATTTCAGTTGCTACAACGATATGTCCAATATATTATATCTTTATCTTGACTGGTTCTTTGGATCCAGATAATGCGAAGCAATGAGTTGGTTATTAGTGCTATAGTTATTAGTTCATACTCTGGGCCCTGGTCCGTTTTTTTGAATCCTAGCCCTAAAAAAACCAACGAGTCACACACTAAGCATAGCAATTATATAAAATGATCAATCGAATTTTTATTGAACCCTCTAGAATTGCTCTTTTTTTGTTTTGCTTGAACATAAAAAGAATAAAACGGTTTTTCTTTTTTTGTCCATTACCGGATATAATGTAAAAACACGTAAAGTCTTATTATTCTTCGTCTACAAATATCCAAATTTTGATTCCTAATACCCCGTATATAGTTCGAACTGTATAGGAACAATAATCAATTTTAGCTCCAATGGTTTGTAGAGGAACCCTACCTTCTCTGATCCATTCGACGCGTGCAATTTCTTTTCCGTCGATCCGTCCCGCAATTTGTACTTGAATTCCTTTTGTATTCGCCAGCTCGGTTAATTCAATAGCTTTTTTCATTGCTTTGCGAAAAGAAACTCTATTCTTTAATTGGCCAGCTATAAATTCTGCAAGAATATTAGGGTGTCCGTAAGGATTTGCAATTCGTGTAATAGCAATGTTTAGTTTTCGGTTCGCACAATGAAGTTCTTTTTGTACATTCATCTGCAATTCTTCGACTCTCCGCGGTCTATTTTCTATTAAGAATTTTGGGAATCCTATATAAATTATGACTTGAATTAGATCGATTCTTTTTTGAATCTCTATCCGTGCAATTCCCTCAACGCCAACACCGGAGGATATTCTCATATTTTTTTGTACATAATTCTTAATACAGTTTCGTATTTTTTGATCTTCTTGTAGACCTTCCGAATAATTTTTTGGCTGTGCAAACCAAAGAGAATGATGACTTTGTGTTGTACCAAGTCGGAACCCAAGTGGATTTATTTTTTGTCCCATAATCCCCCACTACTATATGTATCATGACATGTCAGATTTTTGTTCTTTTTTTTAGTTATCAATCCAGATTTTTTTGAGTACACCAT